TTTGAACCTATTTGGAAACAACTTGAAAAAAGACTTATAAAAGTGAAAAAAAAACGTTTTCTAGCCCTAAAAATTATAAACGAAAGAGCAAAATGGTTTCGAAAAGTATCAAAAGAAAAAACAAGATGGGTTAGAAAAATAGTTCGATTTATAAAAAGAATAATGAAAGAACTTAAAAAAGCAAGTCTAATTCCATTATTTGGATTGAGGGAAGTATATGAATCGAATACAAAAAAAAAAAAATCACTAATAAGTAATCATATAAATCATGAATCGTCCATTCGAATTAGATCTGCGGATTGGACAAATTATTCACTGACAGAAAAAAAGATGAAAGATTTGGATGATAAGACAAATACAATCAGAAATCAAATCGAAAAAATAACAAAAGAAAAAAAAAATATATTTATAACTACGTATATAAACATTAGTCCTAACGAAACAAATTGTGATGATAAAAGATTAGAATCACCAAAAAAGATTTGGCAGATATTAAAAAGAAGAAGTGCTCGACTAATGCGCAAATATCACTATTTTTTTTATTTGTTTATTGAAAGGATATACAAAGATATTTTTTTACGTATCATTAATATTCCCAGAATACATGTAAAAATTTTACTTCAATTAAAAAACAAAATAACGGATAATTCCAATGATGAAACAAATAAAAAAGGATTTTATATTGATAAAAATAAAAAAAATAAAATTGATTTTATTTCGACTATAAAAAAGTTTATTTCTAATATTAGAAATAAAAATTCGCAGATTTTTTGTGACCTTTCTTCGTTGTCACAGGCATATGTATTTTACAAATTATCACAAGCCCAAGTTATCAACAAGCATTACTTGAAATTTTTATTTCAATATCACGGAACAATTCCTTTTATTAAGGATAGAATAAAAAAAGATTTTTTTGGAACACACGGAATATTTCATTTCGAATCAAGGTATAATAAACTTAGCGGTTTTAAAATGAATGAATGGAAAAGCTGGTTAATGGGTAATGATCACTATAAATACAATTTATCTCAGACTAGATGGTCTAGATTAGTACCGCAAAATTGGCGGAATAGAATCCATCAAAATTTGATGGTTAAAAATAAAAACTCAACCAATTTTTATTCATATGAAAAAGACCTATTAATTCATTACAAGAAAGAAAACAATTATGCACATGCAGTAAATTCATTACCGAACCAACCGAACCAAAAAGATAAATTAAAAAACTACAAATATGATCTTTTATCAAATAAATATCTGAATTATGAAGATAAGAAAGGTTCATATATTTATGGGTCGCCATTCCAAGTAAACCAGGCAAAAAGGATTTCCTATAATTACAATAATTATAATCCCGAACTTTTTTATTTGCCGAGAGATATAGATTTTGGAAACTATCTACGAGAAGATTCTATTATTGATAGGGATAAAAATCCGGATAGAAAATATTTTGATTGGAGAACTATTAATTTTTGTCTTAGAAAAAAGATCGATATTGAGGAATGGAGAAATAGAGATATCGGGGCCAGCGCCAACATTAATAAAAATACTAAGACTCGGACTAATTATTATCAAATAATTGATAAAATGGATAAAAAAAAAATGGATAAGAAAGTGTTTATGAATCCCCCGATTCATAAACAAATCTGCCCAACCAATCAAACAAAAACATTTTTGGACTGGATGGGAATGAATGAAGAAATCCTAAATTGTCCGATATCAAATTTAGAACTTTGGTTTTTACCAGAATTTGTGTCACTTTATAATACATATAAGATTCAACCGTGGATCATACCAATCAATTTACTTCTTTTTAAATTGAATATAAATAAAAACATTAGTAAAAATATCAACGCAAAGAAAAAAAAAGATAGATTATATAATCCAAAAAAATCTCTTGAATTAGAGAATCAAAATCAAGAAGAAAAACAACAGCCAGTCGAAGGAGATCTTGGATCATATGCACAAAATAACAAAAATATTGGATCTGATCCATCGAAAAAAAAAAATGTTAAAGAAGATTATCGGGGATCATACATTCAAAAAAGCAAAAATAAAAATAAATCCATGATAGGAGCGGAACTAGATTTCTTCCTGAAAAGATATTTTCTTTTTCAATTGAAATGGGATAATGCTTTTAATCAAAAAATACTAAATAATATCAAGGTATATTGCCTACTCCTTAGATTGAGAAATCCAAAGGAAATTGCTATATCCTCTATTCAAAGGGACGAAATAAGTTTGGATGTAATGCTGATTCCGAAGTCTACAACTCTTACAAAATTGATAAAAAGGGGACTATTGATTATTGAACCAGCTCGGCTATCCATAAAATGGGACGGACAATTTATCATGTACCAAACCATAGCTATTTCACGGGTGCATAAGAGTAAGCGCCAAACTAATCGAAGATACCAAGAAAAAATAAATGTTGATAAGAATGGTCTTAATGAATCCATTGCACGACACGAAAATGGGAATAGAAACGATAATTTTTATGATTTTATTGTTCCTGATAATTTTTTATCTCCTAGACGTCGTAGAGAATTGAGAATTCTCATTTGTTTCAATTCAAGAAATGTCAATGTTGGGGATAGAAATCAAGTATTTTGCAATGGGAACAATGTAAAGCGCTGTGGTCAATTTTTTTATGAGGATAAGTATCTTGATGTAGATACAAATCGATTTATTAAGTTCAAATTATTTCTTTGGCCAAATTATCGATTCGAAGATTTTGCTTGTATGAATCGCTATTGGTTTGATACCAATAATGGTAGTCGTTTCATTATGTCAAGGATACATATGTATCCACGATTGATAATTAGTTGATGATACATTTACATTACATGGATCAAGCGGCATCTCTGACATGGTATATGAACACAAACAAATATATACAGCCTTATGTTGTTATATTAGATTATGGTACATGATACTGATTACCTGACCTTGATCTTAGCAATTCTATCTAGTAAGTAATGAGTCGTCATAATCTTCTTATCTTAGGTCAAAATTCTTCTCTTTTGTAGGTTAGAAATTTTTTATCTATATTTGAATAAAATTGAAAAAAAAAAAATTGTATTGATTATCAATTAAGTGAATTAAAAAAAAAAAGAAGTATACGAATAAATCCCGATTATTGTGTATAACAAATTAAAATGACTGGCATTATTATTACTGATTAGTAAAATCTATATTTGTAATGTAAATAAAGAAAAAGGGACGCAGAATTTTTTGTTATGGTTAAAAATTTATTCATTTCAGTTATTTCGCAAGAAGAAAAAAAAGAAAATAGGGGGTCTGTTGAATTTCAAGTATTCAGTTTCACCAATAAGATACGTAGACTTACTTCCCATTTGGAATTGCACAGAAAAGACTATTTATCTCAGAGAGGTCTACGTAAAATTCTGGGAAAACGTCAACGACTCCTGGCTTATTTGTCAAAGAAAAATAGAGTACGCTATAAAGAATTAATTAGTCAATTGGATATTCGGGAGCCAAAAACTCGTTAAGTTCATTTTTTTTTTATTTATTTATAATATTTATAATAATTAGAATTATAAATATTAATTATTATTTTTAATGAACTTCATTTGGTTTTCAGCAATTCGTGGAATAATGAATCGGGGAAAAAATATATGACTGTACCGACTACAAGAAAAGACCTCATGATAGTCAATATGGGTCCTCAACACCCATCAATGCACGGTGTTCTTCGACTCATCATTACTCTAGATGGGGAAAATGTTATTGACTGTGAACCCGTATTGGGTTATTTACACAGAGGAATGGAAAAAATTGCGGAAAATCGAACAATTATACAATATCTTCCTTATGTAACACGTTGGGATTATTTAGCTACTATGTTTACAGAGGCAATAACGGTAAATGGACCAGAACAGTTGGGAAATATCCAAGTACCGAAAAGAGCGAGCTATATTAGAGTAATTATGCTAGAACTGAGTCGTATAGCTTCTCATTTGTTATGGCTTGGCCCTTTTATGGCAGATATCGGTGCGCAGACCCCTTTCTTCTATATTTTCCGAGAGAGGGAATTGATATATGACCTATTCGAATCTTCCACAGGTATGCGAATGATGCATAATTATTTCCGTATCGGAGGGGTGGCTGCTGATCTACCTTATGGCTGGATAGATAAATGCTTGGATTTCTGTGATTATTTTTTAACAGGGGTTACTGAATATCAAAAGCTTATTACGCGTAATCCTATTTTTTTGGAACGAGTTGAAGGGGTGGGTATTATTAGTGGAGAGGAAGCAATAAATTGGGGTTTATCGGGACCAATGCTACGAGCTTCCGGAATTCCGTGGGATCTTCGTAAAATTGATCATTATGAGTCTTACGACGAATTTGATTGGGAAGTACAATGGCAAAAAGAGGGAGATTCACTAGCCCGTTATTTAGTCCGAATCGGTGAAATGGTGGAATCCATCAAAATTATTCAACAAGCCCTGGAAGGAATTCCCGGAGGGCCTTATGAGAATTTAGAGGTACGGCGTTTTGATAAAACAAAGGATTCTGAATGGAATGATTTTGATTATCGATTCATTAGTAAGAAACCTTCGCCCACTTTTGAATTGTCTAAACAAGAACTTTATGTGAGAGTAGAAGCCCCCAAGGGGGAATTGGGAATTTTTCTGGTAGGAGATCGGAGTGTTTTTCCCTGGAGATGGAAAATTCGTCCACCTGGTTTTATCAATTTGCAAATTCTTCCTCAGCTAGTTAAAAAAATGAAATTGGCCGATATTATGACAATACTAGGTAGTATAGATATTATTATGGGAGAAGTTGATCGTTGAAATGATAATTGATACGATAAAAGTACAAGCTATCAATTCTTTTTCCAGATCGGAATCCTTAAAAGAGGTTTATGGGCTCATATGGTTACTTATTCCTATTTTTACTCCTGTATTTGGAATCATAATAGGAGTGCTGGTAATTGTGTGGTTAGAAAGACAAATATCTGCGGGAGTACAACA